GGGGTCTGATCGATCCTATTTTTTCTTTATTTGATAGAAGGTAAGGGTCAATTTTATTGTAAAGCCGTATGCAATGCATAATGCCCGTACGGTTGTTCGATTCTATCTTTTTTTCTTGTTTTTCTTTTATCTTCCCCTCATCATGAAAAATAGAGAAACCTTTTATTATCTTATATCATCAGGGTAATGATCCATCAACCTGCTGGTTCTTTTTCTGAAGTAGCAACGGGAGAATTCATCCTGGAAGTGGGAGAACTGCTGAAACTACGTGAAACCCTGACAAGGGTTTATGTACAAAGAACAGGCAAACCCTTATGGGTTGTATCCGAAGACATGGAAAGAGATATTTTTATGTCAGCAACAGAGGCCCAAGCTTATGGAATTGTTGATCTTGTAGCGGTTGAATGACAATAGCCTGGATTTCACGTCAATTCTGAAATTAACCTTTAATATTCTATGACTTTTTTTTATTATTCTATTGAATAAAAGTAATTCATAATCATCCGGTTAGGATCGATCTAAACCAGCCCATTATGTATATGATTCAACATGCCAACGATTAAACAACTTATTAGAAATACAAGACAGCCAATTAGAAATGTCACAAAATCCCCCGCACTTCGGGGATGCCCTCAGCGTCGAGGAACATGTACTAGGGTGTATGTGCGACTCGTTCAGATCATGAACTAGAACAAAGGAAAAAGAACAATGTTCGAATATCAATGATCAAATAGGATATAACGGAAAAACAAACTACATTTCCTATCTAAAAATTGATGATATCCCTTTTATTGTGTATGAAATTTATGGTTTCTGTTGGTGTAAATCCACTCACCTCAATTCAAGATGAGAAGCAATTCTCCATTGGTAGCAAATGGTTATCCATTAAGCGGAGGAAATCTTAGTTAACATAGACCCCTCTTGCAAGAACGGACTAACAGGGTCAGCTACCCAGCCAACCTTCATAATTAAATACCGTTACTGTATAGGTAGAGCTCGTTGTGAAAGACCTATTACTGGATAATTCATGGGTAGAGCCGAAGAATGTGAACTATACAAGTTAGCAATAACATTGATTAAATGAAGTAAAGGCTCCGGTGTATAGAGAAGACCTCACCGTTTAAGAAGTAACCATAGAAACGATGGAATCCACTATTTCTTTATCATTACTTTTCTTTTTTAATACCTAGTATAGTAAAATTTCGTATTTCGAGGTGAAATGCTGAAATGCCTAGAAAAAAGAAAAAATTGTGGTTGGGAAGGTTATAGTAGCCAAAGCCATTGGAATTATTAGTTTATACATTGGAAAAATAAGTGTTGTTATTAATATACTAGGAAAGGGGCAAAAGAATAACTGAAAGAAAGGAAATCTATTAGTTATTCGTTAAAGTTTCATTTATTCAATGACCAGAATTAGACGGGGATATATCGCTCGGAGACGTAGAACAAAAATTCGTTTATTTGCATCAAGCTTTCGGGGGGCTCATTCAAGACTTACTCGAACTATTACTCAACAAAAAATAAGAGCTTTGGTTTCGGCTCATCGGGATAGGGATAGGCAAAAAATAAATTTTCGTCGTTTGTGGATCACTCGAATAAATGCAGCAATTCGCGAAAGGGGGGTATGCTATAGTTATAGTAGATTAATAAATGATCTGTACAAGAGACAGTTGCTTCTTAATCGTAAAATACTTGCACAAATAGCTATATCAAATAGGAATTGTCTTTATATGATTTCCAATGAGATCATAAAAGAAGTAAGTTGGAAGGAATCCACCGGTTAAACGGAGTTGCCCGGAGAATGAACTCCGGGAAGGTCGAATAAAAATGAATAGAATATGATCAAATATGAGAAAGTAGTCAAAATAAATATGAATCAACACGTTCAAAAAAAATTTTTTTTTCTTCTTCCCAGATTCTTCTTTTTTTTTTCTTACGACACGAGAATTCAATCCGGATTCTTGGATTTTTCCAATAAAATATCAATCCGCGTTTGAGTTCGGATGGAGGTTTGAATTCAAGTGAATAAAGAGTAAACCTATCTTTTTCTGGCTCTAAAACTAGGAGTTCTAGTGGTCGACTCGGTTCTTTCAAATTGTTTCTCATTATTAAGAAAAGGTAACAAAGATAAAATACGAGCTTGTTTTATAGCAATAGTAATTAATCGTTGTTGTTTCAAGGTCAATCTATTTACTCGTCTAGATAATATTTTTCCCTGTTCACTAATAAATCGACTAATTAAACTCATGTTTTTATAATCAATTCGATCCCCCGATTGGATCGGGGGCAAACGCTTACGAAAAGATCGCTTGGATTTAAGAAAAGTTCGCTTGGATTTATCCATGGTTTGGTTAGTTTATTTCTTATCCCTAAAATCCTATTTCAGCCGGATCTCTAATTAGAATAAATAAATAGGATTTGGTTTGTTTATAATTCTCTTTAACTATGTTAAATATGTTATGTTATATATAATATATATAATGTCATTTTTCCCTTTCTT